AGTTTCTTTCTCTTCTATAGAAAGAAAAAAAAAGAAATCTCCCACTATTTTTTTATTTTCTTAAATCTTAGTTATTCACTAGAACAATTATGATCTGGAAGTCAATCCGGGGCAAGTGTTCGGATCTATTATGACATACCAGGGGGGCGCTCAATGGACCCTTTTTTTAATCTTAGAAAACCTTTTCTGGACTTTGAATTGAAGTGAAACAATGAATTGAAGTGAAACAATTTTTTTGTGCAACCTAACCTAGTGGTATTCATATCTCAATTAGAAGTTCCTAGATGGAGCTACTTTCACTTTATGGCTTACATAGAAGATATTACTATGTACTCTATTTCAAATCACGCGAGCAGTTATTAGCATTACTAGGCAACATACCGATATTTCTATTTAGTCGTCATCCGAAGGTCTCTTTTTATTAGTTTGAATAGCCGAAAAATACAATTCTCTACTGTATCCGGGTATCATCCCTACGAAATACCAGACAAAATAGAACGCGATTTTAGAAGTAGAAGGGATATAATGAAATTCTTTGATTGGTTGTTCCTAGAGAAATGATCCGTTTTATTTGACTGATGGGGACAATAAACAATTAATTATAACAAACAAATAGAAATCAAAAATAGAAAATATTAACTAAACTAAATCAAATAATATAATAACAAAGTTTTCTTTTCTTATTCGAAACGCCCTGTGATCTTCAACCAATTCTGTGCTTCAATATAATTACCGGGAGTAAGGGCTATAGCTTGTTTCCAATACTCAGCGGCTTGATCGAACCAAGCCTCCGCAATTTCAGAATCTCCCTGTCGAATGGCCTGTTCTCCGCGGTCGGAATAGGTGGGTAAACTCCTTCCCTTAGAACCGTACTTGAGAGTTTCCTGCCTCATACGGCTCAGAAGTCAATTCTTTTGATGTCATCCCATCGTTTTTTTTAATTGACCATATCTAATTGAATGAGATTTCTTATAGAGTAGTAGATTAGATCTATTCTGTTTTTTTTTCGAGTTAACCAAAAGAAAAGGGGTTAATTACATGAGTTTCAAACTTGAATTTTGATTAATAAAAAATGGAATCAGTTTTCTAGTTTTATCTTTTCTCCTACCTTCATAAGAATAAACATAAGAATAAAGGATTGGCATTTCCACTCTCATGAAAATTTTCTGAAAGGTAACTATCTCGGTTTCATATATCGTATACTTATATCATATATGATATATATTAATATATTTTCATATATGCTAATGAATGATATATAAATTTCTATAGAATCTTTGAAAAAGACTTTTCTTCATAAGAAAGAAAAGACTTACTATCTTTGGGATCTGATACTACACCGCTGCTCAAAACCAACCTTAGGGGATCGACTCTATTACATAAGTGGATTCCTAATTTTTATATCCTGATATAAGTAAGCAGTTCTTATTGTATCGTTGTATCGGCTCAAAACCTCGTTAATTGATCTTTACGGTGCTTCCTCTACCAATTAGATCCTTTATCCATAGAATAAAGTAGCTAGGCATATCATATCTATTTCTTCATATTTCGACTTCTATGAAGTTTCTTTCTTTGCTACAGCTGATAAAAATCGTTTTTTTGGACGATATATATGTAGAAAGCCTATTTTTTTTCTAGTAGTTATTAGCGGATTTGCTATTTCTTTTTTTTTCTTTCTATAGTGGAGATAGTCGCACGTAATGACAGATCACGGCCATATTATTAAAAGCTTGTGGTAAGAACGGGTTTCGTTCTAGTGCCCGAAAATAATATTCCAAAGCTTTCGTATGTTCCCCGTTACTTGTGTGGATAAGGCCTATGTTATAAAGTATATAACTTCGATCATAGGGATCAATTTCTAGTCGCATAGCTTCATAATAATTCTGTAAAGCTTCCGCATAATTTCCTTCGGATTGAGCCGACATCCGTTACGGTCGTCATTCGTTTCAAAAAATCTCCGTTCCAGAACCGTACGTGAGATTTTCATCTCATACGGCTCCTCCCTTATCTTTATGTGTATAATGATAAAAATACATAGAATCAAAAAAGATTGCAATATTCTCATTATAAACTGAGCAGGGCTAGTGTTTTTACAAGAAATCTCTAGCCAACCTTCCTGTCCTGTAAAAGATTTTTTCTTAACATTAAGTATGTTGGTACTGGATAAAAAAAAGGGTAACTCCAACAATTTCTTTGTCTTCAACGCCGCTTAATTTCCAGGAATTAGTCACTTCAACAGTCTTCGATGGTTATACGGGTATCCAAAATACGAACGAGATGGATGTTTGTTGTCCCAACCATTCTTGTTAGTCCCGATCCAGATCCGATAAGGAATAGGGATAATATTTAACAAAGTTTTCTTGTTGTTGATTCCCAGGCGTAGTGCTTCTTCCCCCATGCCGCCTATTGGTACTTGTGGAGTAGGGTTGATCTAACCCATAAGTATAGGTATAACCTTTCGCTTAATACTATAAATCGAAGATTGAAGCATATGAAGCTGCATTAATCGGGGATACACGACAGAAGGAATTAATTGTTTTATTTACAAACTTCACCTTCAGCAAGCGTAGATTTTTTTTTTTCTTTCTGTCCGAAGAATGTGTCTTTCTCCTAAGACTAAGAGCAATAAATAAACAAAAATAATCAAATCGCACCATCTCTGTAATAGGTGAATGCCTCTTTTTCTCCTGAAGTTGTCGGAATTATTCGTAATAAGATATTGGCTACAATTGAAAAGGTCTTATCGATAAAATTTCCATTTATCAGAGATCTCGTTATCACAAGTCTAGGCATAGGTAGTAATCCATTCTATAATTTAATTACTTCTCGTGAGAAAATAATCCCACAAACAGAGAAATTGTACAGTACGAAATAACGTAAAAACAGACTCATTCCAATTTATCCTACTGCCTTCGCGGGGAGGTTTTTTTTTTGATAAAAAGTTTTTCTATTTTTATAGTTAGAATTCATTGTATGTACCTGTACCTATACAAAAAAATCGAATATGAATGACTCACTATTCACTCGATTTCTGGCCATAATCATTATGTCGGAGAGATGGCCGAGTGGTTCAAGGCGTAGCATTGGAACTGCTATGTAGACTTTTGTTTACCGAGGGTTCGAATCCCTCTCTTTCCGCACCTTTCTTTACCTAATTCACCAATGTTACTGACCCCATTGTATCAAATAACAATAGATCCCATTATCTTTCTTTGATATGGATTCTCTATTCCTAATTTCTGCGATACGGAAAATACCGGAAAGAGTGGTCAAGAGATTCCAATTTTCATACCCGATCCATGTCTATGATACATGAATGGGGGGAAAATCCCCGGATCAAACTCCTTACCCTTTCTTTTGTTGGTTCCTTTACTTAGACGCGAGGGGAATTATTCGAAACCTTAACCCTTAAACCCTTATTCTATTTTTTCTATTTTGATATTTATTTTCTTATTTTAGTTAGGTTAGGTTTAAGTCCGACGAGAATAATATTCTACAACTAGCAATTCATTGATTTTCAAACCAACCCATTTACTATCTATTATTTGATTGACTAATCCTTTATATTGGAATGGGTGAAGAGTCAAATGTTTTGGTAATTCCTCACGGGGGGATGAATCAAGACAATTTTGAATCAGAGCTCGAGACTTTTGTTCATCCCTCGATGTAATAATATCTTGGGATTTGCAGCGATAACTTGGTATATCTACTATACGACCATTAACTAAAACATGTCTATGGTTAACTAATTGGCGGGCTTGAGGAATAGTCAAAGCCATACCCAATCGAAAAAGTATGTTATCCAAACGCATTTCAAGTAATTGTAGTAAAACCTGACCGCTTGCCCCTTTAGCTTTTCTGGCGATACGAACGTATTTAAGCAATTGTCGTTCTGAAAGACCGTAATGAAAACGCAATTTTTGTTTTTCTTCTAAACGAATACGGTATTGAGATTTTTTACCGGAGCGCGATTGTTTTCTAAGATCGCTTCCGTCTCTAGGCCTTTTACTAGTTAGTCCCGGTAAAGCCCCCAGACGGCGTATTTTTTTGAAACGAGGCCCTCTGTAACGCGACATAAAGACTCCTTTTTTTAATTTCATAAACCTAAATTAAAACTAAACTAAATGATCAATATGAATATGATAAATGAAGCGAAATCTACTAAAGTATTGTACGACAAAGAGGAATTAGATGAATTATATCAATATCCGAACCTTATTGTATATATAAAATAAAAAAAGGGGGTTCTTCTCTTGATTTCTTATACAGAGATCGAACTCCTCCAATTTTTATTCATAATTGGAAGTTGCTACGACATAATAGATCGATGACTCTTGTAAAAAGAAAGGACAAAAAGTCTTTTCCATTTTTTTTGATTTCAAAAAGCCATTATCATAAACAAAAAAAATCAAATAGAGAAAAGCCGGCTATCGGAATCGAACCGATGACCATCGCATTACAAATGCGATGCTCTAACCTCTGAGCTAAGCGGGCTCACATAACAGAAATTTCGCATGCATAGGAGTTCCATAAACTACTGAGATTTTATTTCTTAACTGTTTGTTCTTAGCTATTCATAATGAATATAAAAATATAGAATAGAATTTCAAATAAATATGAAATATTTTATATTCTAGGACATAAAAAACATAACAAATTTAAGATAACGATTAATAGAATCAGAATCTATTTTGATCTAGTTATCAAATATATGTTATATTTATCAATAATCAATATCTTCATCTTAATTAAATAGTAAGATTTTCTTTTTTTTTTTTTTATTTTGATTCTACTATTATACATTATAAATATATATACATTATTATATTATATAATATAAATAGAATAAAATAAATAGAATATATTTCTAATAAATATATTTCTAATAAATTCCATTTTCGAATTTTATATTTTCATTTTCTAAAAATTAGATTACAATATTCTTGTACATTAAGATTTAAATTTAATATATCTAGATTTATAGAATTCGAAAAAATTGGATTTTATTTTAAAAAGTGAATTTTTTTTAAGTTATTATAATTAAGTAATTATAAATTCGATAGTAAAAAGATAAGAATAAAAAAAATGAAAGAAAGAAAAAGGCCCAATCCAGATCATAATGAAACATTCCCCTGTTTTCATTCGGAAAGGTGAAAACTAAGACGAAAAAAAAAAAAAGAATCGACCGTTCGAGTATTCCAAATTGTATGATAAAAATGATATAAAGAGGGGCATAATATATATATATATGTGGTATATATCCATCTATATTGAATTGGGAATACAGAAGTGATAAAATCATTTCGGATTGGACAAAATATGGGTATCCGATAGAGATGAAAGAAGATATAAAAGAAATCAAATAGAAGGAAACATTTTTCGACATAGGAATCCATATCTAATGAATTCAACCGTTTCGGCATAATTTAAATGAAAAAAAAAAAGCATCCTAATGAGATCCTAATCTCAAAGAAAAAATAAGGGGGGGATATGGCGAAATTGGTAGACGCTACGGACTTAATTAGATTGAGCCTTGGTATGGAAACCTACCAAGTGAGAACTTTCAAATTCAGAGAAACCCTGGAATTAACAATGGGCAATCCTGAGCCAAATCCTGTTTTCCGAAAACCAAAAAGAGTTCAAAAAGTGAGAATAATAAAAAGGATAGGTGCAGAGACTCAATGGAAGCTGTTCTAACAAATGGAGTTGACGGGATTTCGTTTTTTTTAGTAAAGTAGTAATCCTTCCATCGAAACTCCAGAAAAGAAAGGATCAAAGATAAACGTATATATACATATACGTACCGAAATACTATCTCAACTAAATGAATGACGACGCCGAATCATTATTAATTAATATTTATAATGAAATATGTAAATGATGAATTCAAAGTTGAGTAAAAAGTCGAATATTCATTCATCAAATCATTCACTCCATCATAATCCGATAGATCTTTTGAAGAACTGATTAATCGGACAAGAATAAAGATAGAGTCCCATTCTACATGTCAATACTGACAACAATGAAATTTATAGTAAGAGGAAAATCCGTCGACTTTAAAAATCGTGAGGGTTCAAGTCCCTCTATCCCCAAAAGGCCCGTTTAACTCCTTCATTTTTTATCCTATATCTTCTTAGTAGTTCAAAATTCGTTATGTTTCTTATTCATTCTATTCTTTCACAAACAGATCTGAGTGGAATTTGTCTTTTTATTATCACAAGTTTTGTGAATAAGTAGGTAATGGAATATATAATACAATATAATACAATATATATGAATATGATACACTTAAATTATAAACGATAAACGTACAAATGAACGTCTTATCTTTGAGCAAGGAATCATTCATTTGAATGATTAACAATACATACTATTACTCGTACTGAAATTTACAAAGTCGTTTTTTTGAAGATCCAAGAAATTCCATGGCATGGATAAGACTTTGGTAATATTTTTTTCGTCTTTTTCGTTGACATACACTCAAGTAATCTCTTAAAATGAGGATGATGCATCAAGAATAGTCGGGATAGCTCAGTTGGTAGAGCAGAGGACTGAAAATCCTCGTGTCACCAGTTCAAATCTGGTTCCTGACACATGATTCATTTGTATGAGTATCTATTCTACATATTCATTAAAATGTATGAAGGTCAACATACAGATTCATTAGGAATCTAGATCATCATACATATTTATTTATCCATCTAGGTGTCTGGAGATATCATCTTTCTAGATGAGTAAAATGTATATTTTATGTATATAATAATAGAAAATTCATTCTTAGATTTTGTTTCCTTTTTATTTATTACTATAACTATATTACTGCGCTTCCAAAAAGAAAGTTAATACTCCATGCATATTCGAAATGTTAAATTAGTTGGTTGAAAGACCTAAAAGTCTAGTCTAGGAAAATGGAGGGGTGGGAATGATCAAAATTCATCTCAGATACATTACAAATAGAATCCGACCCCTTTCTTTTCTTTCATTTCTTTGTATTTTTTTTCCTATTCTATTGTATTCATTTTGTTCCTTTTTGGGGGCCATCTAAGTAATGTTGATGTGCGCGGTACATAGTTCATAATGCAGAACTTTTTTAGTTCATCCTATTGGATCGGCTCATCCGAAATAAGTATCGTCAAAATTTTAGAATCTCACTAAATCCCTACATTTTTGTCTTTTTTATTTATGGATTTTTTAGCCCATCGATAATAATATGAATGAGACCTCGATTATTCTATACTGATTTAACTTCAATTACTTTGTCTGATCTATAAAAGAATGTACGGATATTCCTTGAATATCTGTAGTTGTAGAAGTAAGATTAGTTTCTTTTTTTTATTATTTAATTTATTTAATGAGCATCTTGTATTTCATAAAAATTGGGGGCAATATAATCTTTACGTAAAGGCCATCCTATCCAACTTTCGGGCATTAAGATACGTTTCAGACGTGGATGATTATCATAAGAGATTCCCAACATATCATAGGATTCCCTTTCTTGAA